TTATTGGGTTTATACCAATGAGCAAAAAAAGTACAACTTGAACAATGAATTAATAAGTCGAACAAAAGCTCTAGAAAAAGAAAAGGGATTTCTTGCTCTAGATATGCTCGAAAAAAGGACCAGATTATGCAATGATGAAAACGAACAAAAATACTTGCCCAAAACGTATGACCCCTTTTTGAGGGGACCATATCGTGGAACAATAAAAAAATTCTATTCACATATGATCATGAATGATTTAATCACTTCTACAGATACGGAGGATTCCATAGAAATCAATTGGATAAATAAGATTTATGGGCTACTTCCTAATAATTCTAATTATTCCAGAAAATTTGAACATCAAAAGAATCCGCCTGATAGGGAATCATTACTGAATTATATTGGTAATTCCTTAACCTCAATCAAAGAATTTCCTTTTGAGCCTGCACCCATTTTGCATTTTAAAAAATATTCTTTATTGAGAGAGCAAACAAGAATTGATTTTGAAAATCAAACAAAAGCTTTAAAATGGGTATTCGATGTAATTACAACTGATCCAAATGATCAAACAATAATTAGAAAAAAATCTATTGGAATAGAAGAAATCCATAAAAGGGTTCCTCGGTGGTCATACAAATTAACTGATGATTTGAAAGAACAGGAGGCAGAAAATGAGGAAGAATCCAAGGAAGATCATGAAATTCGTTCAAGAAAAGCCAAACGCGTAGTAATTTATACTGATAACAATCAGAATACCAACCCTATTACAACTACAAATAATACTAATAATAGTGATCAAGCAGAAGAGGTGGCTTTGATACGTTACTCGCAACAATCGGATTTTCGTCGGGATATAATCAAAGGATCCATGCGTGCTCAAAGACGTAAAACGGTTATTTGGGAAATGTTTCAAGCAAATGTGCATTCTCCGCTTTTTTTGGATCGAATAGACAAAACATCTTTTTTTTCTTCTTTTTATATCTCTGAAATGATGAATCTCATTTTTAGGAATTTGGTGGGGAGAGAACCAGAATTGAAAATTTCACATTTATATTTTGAGGAGGAAGAGACAAGGGAAAAAGAGAAAAAAAACGAAGAAAAAAAAGAGGAAAATGAACGTATAGTAATATCAGAAACTTGGGATAGCATTATATTTGCTCAAGCAATAAGAGGTTTGATGTTAGTAACCCAATCTTTTCTTAGAAAATACATTGTATTGCCTTCATTGATAATTGCTAAAAATATTGGCCGTATGTTATTATTCCAATTCCCCGAATGGTATGAGGATTTGAAGGAGTGGAATAGAGAAATGCATGTTAAATGCACTTATAATGGTGTTCAATTATCAGAAACAGAATTTCCCAAAGATTGGTTAACAGACGGTATTCAGATAAAGATTCTATTTCCTTTCTGTTTGAAACCTTGGCGAAGATCTAAAATACGATCTCATCCTAGGGATCAAATAAAAAAAAAAGGAAAAAAAGACAATTTTTGTTTTTTAACGGTTTGGGGAATGGAAGCGGAATTCCCTTTTGGGAATCCCCGAAAACGACCTTCCTTTTTTGAACCCATTTATAAAGAACTCCAAAAAAAAGTTAGAAAAGTTAAAAAGGATTTCTTTATACTTCTAAAAGTTTCAAAAGAAAAAACAAGATGGATCATTAAAATACTTCTAGTTCTAAAACGAATAATGAAGGAAATTCAAAAAGTAAACCCAATATTCTTATTTGAATTGAGCAAGGTGAAAGTATATGAAACGGCTGAAAATGGAAAAGATTCCGAAATAAATAATAAGATTATTCACAAATCAACCATTCAAATCCAATCCATGAATTGGACAAATTATTCACTCATAGAAAAAAAGATGAAAGATCTTTCTGATAAAACAATCACAATCAGGAATCAAATAGAACGAATCACAAAAGACAAGAAAAAAATAATTCTAACTTGTGCTGATAAAAGATCAAAATCACAGAAACATATTTGGCAGATATTCCAAAGAATAAATATACGATTAATACGTAAATCACATTATTTTATGAAATCTCTGATTGAAAATATATATATAGAAATCTTGCTATGTATGATTACCATTCACAGGATCTATTTCCAACCTTTCTTTGAATCAACAAAAAGAATAATCAATAAATCCGTTTACAACGATCAAACAAATCAGGAAGGAATTGATGAAAGAGATCAAAATACAATGAACTTTTTTTCCACTATAAAAAAGTCCTTTTCGAATACTAATATTAGTAATAGTACAAAAATGTATTATGACTTATCCTCCTTGTCCCAAGCATATGTATTTTACAAATTATCACAAACCCAATTACTTAACAAGTATCAATTGAAATCTCTACTTCAATATCAGGGGACTTATCCTTTTATTAAGGATAAAATCAAGGATTATTGTATGACACGAGGAATATTTGATTACAATTCAAGACATAAGAAAATTCATAAGTCTGGAATGATTGAATGGAAAAACTGGTTAAAGGGGCATTATCAATACAATTTATCTCAAACCAAATGGTCGCGGTTAGTACCGCAAAAATGGCGAAATAGAATCAATCAACGTTATAGGATTCAAAATAAGGACTCAATTAAAGTGGATTCATATAAAAAAGAAAAAGACCAATTAATTCATTACGTGAAACAAAATTACTATGCAGCGGATTCATTGACAAATCAAAAAGAAAAATGGAAAAAACACTACAGATATGATCTTTTATCACATAAATATATGAACTATGGGGATAAGGAGGATTTTGATATTTATGGGTCAAGATTACAAGTAAACGGGGTTCAAAAAATTCCATATAATTTCAATAAACCAAAATCCGAATCATTTTATGTATTGGTAAGTACAGCTATTAGTGATTATCTAGAAGAAGGATATATTATTGATACGCATAAAAATCTAGATAGAAAATATTTTGATTGTCGAATTCTCCACTTTTGTCTTAGAAAAAATATCAATATTGAGACCTGGACCAATACACATATCGGTACCAAAATTGATAAAAATACTAAGACTGAAAAAAAAATCAACAACAAATTGAAAAAAAAAGATATTTTTTCTCTTATGATTCATCAAGAAATCAACCCATCCAATCAAAAAAGTATTTTTTTTAATTGGATGGGAATGAATCAAGAAAGAGTTTATCATACCATATCAAATCTAGAATCTTGGTTCTTCCCAGAATTTGTCTTACTTTTTGATGCATATAAGATTAAACCATGGATTATACCAATCAAATTACTTCTTTTTGACTTTTATTTTTATAAAAATAAAAGTCAAAATAAAAACATCAATATAAATCAAAAAAAATATCTTAAATTAGAAAATTCCAACCAACAAAAAAATGAGCAACAGGACCAAGTAAATCTTGTATCAGATCTACGAAAAGAAAACAAAAAAAAAGATATTGAAGAGAATTATGCGAGATCAGACATTACCATTAAAAAAGGTAAGAAGAAAAAACAATCCAAGAAAAACAAGAAAGCAGAACTAGATTTCTTCCTGAAAAAATATTTCCTTTTTCAATTAAAATGGGATGACTCCTTGAACCAAAGAATGATCAATAATATCAAGGTATATTGTCTCTTACTTAGACTGATAAATCCAAAAGAAATTGCTATATCCTCGATTCAAAGAGGAGAGATGCATCTGGATGTAATGCTAATTCAGAAAGATCTAGCTCTTACAGAATTGATAAAAAAAGGAATATTAATTATCGAACCAATTCGTCTATCTATAAAAAGGGATGGAAAATTGATTATATATCAAACTATAAGTATTTCATTGGTCGAGAACAATAAACACCAAACTAATAGAAAATGCATAAAAAAAAGTTATATTGATAAGAGGAATTTGGATAAACCCATTGTACGATATGGGAATATGCTTGTGAATGGGGACACAAATTATTATGATTTCCTTGTTCCCGAAAATATTCTATCTCCTAGACGTCGCAGAGAATTGAGAATTTTAATTTGTTTCAATTCCCATAATTGGAATGTTACGGATAGAAATAGAAATCCATTATTTTGCAATGAAAACAACATAAGAAACTCTGGAAAATTTTTGGATGAGGACAAGCATCTTAATACGGATACAAATAAATTCATTAAATGCAAATTTGTTCTTTGGCCCAATTACCGATTAGAAGATTTAGCTTGTATGAATCGCTATTGGTTTGATACCAATAATGGCAGTCGTTTCAGTATGTCAAGGATACATATGTATCCACGATTTAGAATTATTTAATTTAATAGTATATTTCCTATATCATATATATATATATCTATATTCCGTGACATTTTCGGTATATGAAAGCCGAAAGATGTATGCATATGCTATGTTATATTTTGGTAAATGATACAGATTTAATGGTGTATCCATTCAATTGGATATAGGAATAAATAAATTAGGGGAATCCTTTTAGATAGAAATAAATTCTTTTCTTTCGTTAATGGGGAAACATATTATCCCTTTCTATCCAAATCAAATTGAAAATTTGATTTGGATAAAATAAAGAAGTAGTATATGAATAAATCCAAATTTTTGTGTGTACTAGATGTGTGTACTAGATTAAAATAACCGGCATAATTCTTTTTTTTTTTTTATTATTTTTCCTGATCGGAAAAATCCATGAAAAAGAAAGAAAAAGGATAGAAAAATTTTTTATGGTCAAAAATTCATTCATTTCCATTATTCCACAAGAAGAAAAAGAAGAAAACAAAGGTTCTGTTGAATTTCAAGTATTCAGTTTCACCAATAAGATACGGAGACTTACTTCACATTTGGAATTGCACAAAAAAGATTTTTTATCACAAAGGGGTCTACGAAAAATTCTAGGAAAACGTCAACGGTTGCTGGCTTATTTGTCAAAGAAAAATAGAGTACGTTATAAGAAATTAATTGGTCAGTTGGATATTCGAGAGCCAAAAACTCGTTAATTTAATCGTTTGAATTTTTTAGTAGTATTCCATTTTTTGTTTTGATGAGTCTCGTTTTGAGGAATTCATGGAATAATGAATTAAGGAAGAAAAGATATGACAGTACCGGTTACAAGAAAAGATCTCATGATAGTCAATATGGGGCCTCACCACCCATCAATGCATGGTGTTCTCCGACTAATCGTTACTCTCGATGGTGAAGATGTTATTGACTGTGAGCCCATATTGGGCTATTTACACAGAGGAATGGAAAAGATAGCGGAAAATCGAACAATTATACAATATCTACCTTATGTAACACGATGGGATTATTTAGCTACTATGTTCACAGAGGCAATAACCGTAAATGCGCCAGAACAATTGGAAAATGTTCAAGTACCTCAAAGAGCTAGCTATATCAGAGTAATTATGCTGGAATTGAGCCGTATAGCTTCTCATTTGTTATGGCTTGGACCTTTTATGGCGGATATCGGTGCACAGACTCCCTTTTTCTATATTTTCAGAGAAAGGGAATTGATATATGATCTATTCGAAGCCGCCACAGGTATGCGAATGATGCATAATTATTTCCGTATTGGAGGAGTAGCTGCTGATCTACCTTATGGATGGATAGATAAATGTTTGGATTTCTGCGATTATTCTTTAACAGGAGTTGTTGAATATCAAAAACTTATTACGTGGAATCCCATTTTTTTGGAACGAGTTGAAGGAGTGGGCATTATTGGTGGAGAAGAAGCTGTAAATTGGGGTTTATCAGGACCGATGTTACGAGCTTCTGGAATCCAATGGGATCTTCGTAAAGTTGATCATTATGAGTGTTACAATGAATTCGATTGGGAAGTCCAATGGCAAAAAGAAGGAGATTCATTAGCTCGTTATTTAGTACGAATCGGTGAAATGAAGGAATCCATAAAAATTATTCAACAGGCTCTAGAAGGAATTCCTGGAGGACCTTATGAAAATTTAGAAGTACGACGCTTTGATAGAGCAAAGAATTCCGAATGGAATGATTTTGAATATAGATTTATTAGTAAAAAACCTTCACCCAATTTAGAATTGTCGAAACAAGAACTTTATGTGAGAGTGGAAGCCCCAAAAGGAGAATTGGGAATTTATTTGATAGGAGATAATAGTGTTTTCCCCTGGAGATGGAAAATTCGTCCACCCGGTTTTATCAATTTGCAAATTCTTCCTCAGCTAGTTAAAAGAATGAAATTGGCTGATATCATGACGATATTGGGTAGTATAGATATCATTATGGGAGAAGTTGATCGTTGAAATGATAATTGATACGACAGAAGTACAAACTATCAATTCTTTTTCTACATCGGAATTTTTAAAAGAAGTGTATGGACTAATATGGATTGTACCCATTTTGACCCTTATATTGGGAATAACAATGGGGGTACTAGTAATTGTGTGGTTAGAAAGAGAAATATCTGCAGCGATACAACAACGTATTGGGCCTGAATATGCTGGCCCGTTGGGAATTCTTCAAGCTATAGCGGATGGGACTAAACTACTTTTTAAAGAGGACCTCCTCCCATCTCGAGGAGATATTCGTTTGTTTAGTGTGGGACCGTCTATAGCGGTTATATCAATTCTACTAAGTTATTTAGTAATTCCTTTTGGGTATCGTCTTGTTTTAGCCGATCTCAGTATAGGTGTTTTTTTATGGATCGCCATTTCTAGTATTGCTCCTATTGGGCTTCTTATGTCAGGATATGGATCGAATAATAAATATTCCTTTTTAGGTGGTCTACGAGCTGCTGCTCAATCTATTAGTTATGAAATACCATTAACTCTATGTGTGTTATCAATATCTCTACGTGTGATTCGTTGGAATATGAACTTTGAACCTCTCTTCTAGAAATAAAAGAAAAAAGAAAGAGGTTCAATGTATTGAATAGATGTTTTCATTTTTTTTTTTTATTCAGCATTCGGGTTGATGAGTTAAACCAGATAGTTATATGAGTGAAACTAAACAGCTTCCAAATTTGTAGTAAGAAGAAACAATCTCATTCCCTATGTACAAGAATAAAGTTGAAGTAAAAATAAGCAGTGTAAACTGCTTACCCCAAGATTAAGATTTTTTGATTAGTCATCATATCTTGAAGCGGGCGCAAACAAAAGATCAACTGTATGGAGTTTCTACTACTGTCTCATATGTATTACTATACCGGGGATCAATCAAAAGTCAGTGGACGGTTAGGAACACCAAGGTACACAAAGGATTAGTAATGGAGATAATGTAAGGTATCAAAAAAGAGGTATTTCTTCATAAAACGAATCATAATAAGGACTTGAAATTGGTAGAAATGATCAAGTAGTACTTCCCTACGATTCCGATCTAGAGTATGCTCCTATTCACTGGTTAAAGAAATGACTATCAAGAACGAATTAATTCTTTATTTTATTTTTGAGTATCCTCCTCTGAGACAGAAGAACAGGAAAAAAGAAATGGAATGCAGTAATTGAATGAATAATAAAAAAAGGGGATCCCTATTTATTCTTTTCTCTATCCATATTCATACATATCGAATTCTTATCACGATTCATGAACTAATGACTAATTCTTTTTATTTTATATTGATTGATATAAGGAGTATTTTATTGAAATATTAAGTTATTACCGAACAAAGAGAAATTTTTATTGTAAAGGATGAGATCAATTCGGAAGCACTTTTTTTATTATTCTAGCAGACAGAATTCCATTGGTCTAATTTGGGACTTTCCGATGTATCTTTATTCTATCCATCCAAAGATGGTGATAATACCGAACCCGTCCTTACATTTTTTTTGTGGCCATCGAGGAGCCGTATGAAGCTGAGGTCTCACGTACGGTTTTGAAATAGCGATGGGAACAGTGATGTTATTATCGACTATGATTATCTAACAGTTCAAGTACAGTTGATATAGTTGAAGCACAGTCAAAATATGGTTTTTGGGGGTGGAATCTGTGGCGTCAGCCTATAGGATTTATTGTTTTTCTAATTTCTTCTCTAGCCGAATGTGAGAGATTGCCCTTTGATTTACCAGAAGCGGAGGAGGAATTAGTAGCAGGTTATCAAACCGAGTATTCGGGTATCAAATATGGTTTATTTTATCTTGCTTCTTACCTAAATTTATTAGTTTCTTCATTATTTGTAACAGTTCTTTACTTAGGTGGGTGGAATTTACCTATTCCGTATATATCCATTTCTGAGCTTTTCGGAATAAAAAAAATCGCCGGCATTTTTGGAATAACAATGGGTATCCTTATTACATTAACTAAAGCTTATTTGTTTCTCTTCATTTCTATCACAACAAGATGGACTTTACCTAGAATGAGAATGGACCAGTTATTAAATCTTGGATGGAAATTTCTTTTACCTATTTCTCTAGGTAATCTGTTATTAACAACTTCTTCCCAACTTGTTTCATTATAAATAAGAGAATACGATAACACTATTTTAGATTCATAATCTCTATCAAACAAGAGAAAGAAACGTCAAATTTTTCATGTATATCTACAATATGTTCCCTATGGTAATTGGGTCCATGAATTATGGTCAACAAACAATACGAGCTGCAAGGTACATTGGTCAAAGTTTCATAATTACCTTATCCCACACAAATCGTTTACCTGTAACTATTCAATATCCTTATGAAAAATCGATCACATCAGAGCGTTTCCGGGGTCGAATCCACTTTGAATTTGATAAATGTATTGCTTGTGAAGTATGTGTTCGTGTATGCCCGATAGATCTACCCGTTGTTGATTGGAGATTTGAAAGAGATATTAAAAAGAAACAATTACTTAATTATAGTATAGATTTCGGGGTTTGTATATTTTGTGGTAACTGTGTCGAGTATTGTCCAACAAATTGTTTATCAATGACTGAAGAATATGAACTTTCTACTTATGATCGTCACGAATTGAATTATAATCAAATTGCTTTGGGTCGATTACCAATCTCAATAATTGGAGATTACACAATTCAAACAGTTATGAATTCGACTCAAATAAAAATAGACAAAGATAAACCCTTTGATTCAAGAACAATTACCGATTACTAAGATTTTGTTTTGATATAAAGGATCCAAGCTTTTTATTTTGGGTAGTCAGTAACTACAAATAAAAACTAATGATTGTTGAGAATCACTCTTTGATTTAAACTAAAAATATATTTTTAGTGATGATTTCAAAATAGCAAATTTCAACTACTTTTTTCTTTTTTTTCTTTCGGATAAATATAAATAAAGTAAGGTTGGCCCAATAATTTTATCTATATCTACATTAATCCATATTCAAATTCAATTCAATTATAAATGTATCATATACATTATTATATACAAGAAAACAAAAATAGGGTAACCCCTTTTCCTTTCCTGGACCATTTATTTAGTAAAGTTAAAGTAAGGTCATGAAATAGTTAAAGTTATTTATTTTGTATTTTATACATAATGGGTTTACCTGGACCAATACATGATATTCTTGTTGTATTTCTGGGGTCAATTCTTGTATTAGGGGGTCTGGGGGTAGTATTATTTACCAATCCAATTTATTCTGCCTTTTCATTGGGATTGGTTCTTGTTTGTATATCCTTATTCTATATTTCATCAAACTCCTATTTTGTAGCTGCCGCACAGCTCCTTATTTATGTGGGAGCCATAAATATCTTGATCATATTTGCTGTAATGTTCATGAATGGTTCAGGATATTCCAATAATTCCTATTTTTGGACCATTGGAGATGGGGTCACTTTGATGGTTTGTACAACTATTCTTTTTTCACTAATTACTACTATCCCAGATACGTCATGGTACGGAATTATTTGGACTACAAGGTCAAACCAGATTATGGAACAGGACCTAATAAATAACGTTCAACAAATTGGGATTCATTTATCAACAGATTTTTATCTTCCGTTTGAACTCATTTCAATAATTCTTTTAGTTTCCTTGATAGGTGCAATTACTATGGCTCGACAATAAGCAATAAAAATACTTAACTTAAAATGATTCCCAATTCTTAGAATTCTAACTAAATTCTAAATAAATAAATAGAAATTTTTAGTTAAATCTATCTACCGTCAATATCTTCTTTTGTTGTGTAATTGTTCTATTCTAATCAATTGAATCGGTTGAATTGTTATTCATATTGAAACGAATCGAGATTGATAAGGAGTTAGTCAATGATGTTTGAGCATGTCCTTTTCTTGAGTGTTTATTTATTTTCTATCGGTATCTATGGATTGATCACAAGTCGAAACATGGTTAGAGCGCTTATGTGTCTTGAGCTTATACTAAATTCGGTTAATATCAATCTTGTAACATTTTCTGATATATTTGATAGTCGCCAATTAAAAGGAGACATTTTCTCAATCTTTGTTATAGCCATTGCAGCTGCTGAAGCAGCTATTGGACTTGCTATTGTTTCGTCGATACATCGTAACAGAAAATCAACTCGTATTAATCAATCGAATTTGTTGAATAATTAGTGATAATCATCATAGATAATTTAAATAAAGACACATAAAAATATTTAATAGAATTGAAATACTATTTTTTATTGAATTTGAATGCAATTCAATAAAATGGAATTGCATTTTTATATTTATATTGAAATAATGATGACCAATTTGTTGGCCAATTAATTTTAATTCGCATGTGTAACTCGTATCATCATAATTGTTGAAACGAAAATCAAAGTGTCTTGACCTTTTCTCATAAACAGATTGATTTAAGAAATATATTGATTGTTTTTAATAAACCACTGTTTCGTCTGGTGTCTACAATATTACAATATATAATATATGATTCATTTACTACTAATTTGATTTGACCAGATCGAAAATCTTTTATGTTCAAAACTGTAATTTATAGATCCAATGTCACATTCAGTAAAAATTTATGATACATGTATAGGGTGTACTCAATGTGTACGAGCTTGCCCCACAGATGTATTGGAAATGATACCTTGGGACGGATGTAAAGCCAAGCAAATAGCTTCCGCGCCAAGAACCGAGGACTGTGTAGGTTGTAAGAGATGTGAATCTGCCTGCCCAACAGATTTTTTGAGTGTCCGTGTTTATTTAGGGCCTGAAACAACTCGCAGCATGGCTCTATCTTATTGATACATTACAAAAAACTCCACTTGAATCATTTGTGATTCCTCTTTACCGACAAAAGCCCGTGCTCGACAAAATATATTATTTTGAGGACGGGCTTCTCTGGTCAAAATGTATCTTGTCTTTATCACGAGTTATTTTCCTTGGTTAACAATACTTGTTGTTTTACCGATATTCGCGGGTTCCTCAATTTTCTTATTCCCTCATAGAGGGAATAAGATGTTTAGGTGGTATACTATATGTATATGCTTATTAGAACTCCTTCTAACGACTTATGCATTCTGTTATCATTTCCAATTGGATGATCCATTAATGCAATTGAAGGAAGATTCTAAATGGATAGATGTTTTTGATTTCCACTGGAGACTAGGAATCGATGGGCTTTCCATAGGACCCATTTTACTGACAGGATTTATCACTACTTTAGCAACTTTAGCAGCTTGGCCAATTACTCGAAATTCGCGGTTGTTCTATTTCCTGATGCTAGCAATGTACAGCGGTCAAATAGGATTATTTTCCTCCCGAGACTTTTTACTTTTTTTCATCATGTGGGAGTTAGAATTAATTCCTGTTTACTTACTTTTATCCATGTGGGGGGGAAAGAAACGTCTCTACTCGGCTACAAAGTTTATTTTGTACACTGCAGGGGGTTCCATTTTTTTCTTAATAGGAGTTCTAGGTATGGGTTTATATGGTTCCAATGAACCAACATTAGATTTTGAAAGATTAATTAATCAATCATATCCTGTGGCATTGGAAATAATATTCTATTTTGGCTTCCTTATTGCTTATGCTGTCAAATTGCCGATTATACCCCTACATACATGGTTACCTGATACCCATGGAGAAGCACATTACAGTACATGTATGCTTTTAGCTGGAATCCTATTAAAAATGGGCGCATATGGATTGATTCGGATCAATATGGAATTACTACCCCACGCTCATTCTATATTTTCTCCTTGGTTGGTGATAATAGGAACAATGCAAATAATCTATGCAGCTTCAACTTCTCTTGGTCAACGTAATTTAAAAAAGAGAATAGCCTATTCCTCTGTATCTCACATGGGTTTCACAATTATAGGAATTGGTTCTATAACCGACATGGGACTCAATGGAGCTATTTTACAAATGCTCTCTCATGGATTTATTGGTGCTGCACTTTTTTTCTTGGCGGGAACGAGTTGTGATAGAACACGTCTTGTTTATCTCGAAGAAATGGGAGGGATATCTATCCCAATGCCAAAAACATTTACCATGTTCAGTAGCTTCTCGATGGCTTCTCTTGCATTGCCAGGAATGAGTGGTTTTGTTGCGGAATTTTTAGTATTTTTTGGACTAATTACTAGTACAAAATATCTTTTAATGTCAAAAATGCTAATTACTTTTGTAATGGCAATTGGAATGATATTAACTCCTATTTATTTATTATCTATGTTACGTCAGATGTTTTATGGATACAAGTTATTTAATATTCCAAACTCTAATTTTTGGGATTCTGGACTACGAGAACTATTTCTTTCAATCTGTATCTTTCTACCCGTAATAAGTATTGGTATTTATCCCGATTTTGTTCTCTCGTTATCAGTTGACAAGGTACACGCTATCTTATCCAATTATTATCATAGATAGTGTTTCATTAATGAAACGGAAGGAAAGTCTTATAATTCTTTGAATTTAATATTTTGAAAATCGTTTGCTGTACTGTATAATGAAAAAAGAAATAAAATGAATAAGAATTGTAATTAGATACATCTCGAGTTTTTGAGAACCATTTAAATTTGAATGATTCCTTGATTCAAACGGTTCTCAAAAACTCATAAAAACAAACTTTCGTTATATATGGGATGATGTTTTTATCTTATGTATTCTTCATGTAGTTTATTCAATTAGATGTTTATGTGAATGAACCATAACTATGTAGACCTATTCCTAATAGATTGATCCCAAAATAGCATATCCAAATTATAATAAATCCTATAGAAGCTACAAGTGCCGAATTCGTACCTTTCCAATTTATATTTGTTCTAGTATGTAAATAAATCGCGAATATGGTCCAAGTAATAAATGCCCAAGTTTCCTTGGGGTCCCAATTCCAATAGGATCCCCATGCCTCATTAGCCCATACTGCTCCACAAAGAATACCTATGGTTAAAAAGGTAAACCCTAGACTAATGACACGATAACTCCAATAATCCAAACGCTCAGTTAATTGATATTTGTAATAATTTTGAAATGAAGGAAAAGAAGTGTTTTTAAAAACACTTCTTTTTTCATTCAAATATTCAATCTCACCAAAGAAAAATGACTTAATTAATAAATTATAGCTTTTACAAAAAATTTTGATGTTTTTTCGAAATGTAATGACTAGAAGAGCGACTGATAATAATGATCCGCATAAAAGAGCTGCATAGCTCAATAACATCATACTTACGTGCATCATTAACCACTGAGATTGTAGAGCAGGTACTAATATTGTGGATTGATGCATTTCAGTTGAAAGACCCGACATGGCAAAGCCTTGAGTAAAAATGGTACTTGGTGCAATTATTGTGCTTAAATCGTTTTTAAGGTTACGTATCTTGGGAATCATATGAATAATGAAGAAACTACACGAAAGGAAGATTAATGACTCGTATAAATTACTTAATGGAAAATGTCCCGAAGAAATCCAACGAGAAATTAATAATCCTGTTATAGAGAAAAAGGTAGCTATCATCCCTTTTTCTGATGAATCACGTAATCCTACAATTTTGTGGACTAATAAGGTCATCAAATGAATCATAATCACAATTGAAATGATCGAAAAAGAGATATGAGTTAATATATGTTCTAAAGTCACAAATATCATAAAAGGGGTCCCATTACAGAATTGGAAATCGCGAATTGAATACATTTTAGGATCTATTGTATCTCTTTTAGAAGATGCCGCCACTCGGACTCGAACCGAGATGCTTTAGCACTGCTTCCTAAGAGCAGCGTGTCTACCGATTTCACCACGGCGGCTTACTTGAAATAATAATAGTCAATTCATGTTGAATCGTCGAGATTCAAGGATTCAATATAGTTTAGGAAACATTAATTAGAATCAATGAATAAAGACTGGTTTGTGGTTTAAATATTTGAATCTTCAATAAAATACCTACCTAGGTAGTATCGTCGTGGGTTTTTTAACAATCAACTTTCATGTACTAGAAACTAAGTTTTCTCCAAACAGTTGGAACTCCATAGTTTTTTCTCGGTTGAGGTATAAAACTAAGAATTGTCTTTTTTTCTCAATTTTTTTATGATTTGTTTTTCATTTATCCGATTTCATGGATTCAAATGAAAAAGATTGAGTTTTTTTTCAATGAACAAAATCAAATAACTAGGATTTCATATCTATCACAATTTCATCATTAAATACAAATAATTTGTTATTTTTCTAATGATTTCGATACCTTAGTATATTTAAATTAAAGTATTAATATTCTTTATTGCGCATATAATTTTTAATTTATAATACCATTTACAAAACCAATTAAGTTTTGGGATAGGCATATAACAAAAGAGTTTCAATCTCTATCACAATTGTACTTTTCTATTGTGAAAAGTACAATTGTGATAGGGAAAAAAATAATACTTAGAACCCAATATACAAAAAACTCTTATTCTATATATCACAGCAGTGAGTTCTAAGTAATATTGAGAAATTTAATACAGAAAAATACATTAGTTAACATTCATCTTACAAAATTTGGGGTTCTTTAGGCTATATCAATTGAGATTATTCTAAGACTTTATTATTTGTTTGTCGCACAAAAAAACTTTTTGAATGCCCGGTGGAAACCGATTTCGCTAAAGAAAAAGTTTTTACTGCAACTAAATATCCTTTTTTCTTCCAAATATTTCTACGAATACGTTTTTTTGACATAGAAGTACGTTTTTTTGGAACTGCCAT